TAGTTTTATTCTCCACAAAGCTATCTATCGCGGCCACTAAATCGACTCCAAAAATACGACCCGGGAACCCTCGCTCAGGTTGAGAATTCAGATAATACTTGAAAAACATCCCCTCTGGTATAGCACACAATTCGTCTTTCTGTTTAGAAATATAGGAGTCCTTCTTAGTTTCAGACGAAATAAATTTATAGGCTAAAAGATCATATCTATAGTTTTTTTCCAACTTATTTTTTTGTTTTTTTAATGAATCTACATTTTGTTCTTTCTTTTTAGGCCTATTTTGTTCTTTCTTTTTAGGCCTATGGCGATTGAAATAATTGAAATGAGCTTTGAATTTAGACCATTTTAATTGAGCTTTTTTTTTATACCATTTTAATTGAGCTTTTAAGTTAGACCATTTTAATTGAGCTTTTAAGTTAGACCATCTCCTCTTAGATAAAGTGTAGTGAGAATGACCTCTTAACCAGTTTTTCCATGGATTCGTTCGAAAATTTCGAAGTTTCTTATTCTTTAATTCGGTCTTATTCTTTAATTCGGAATGAAAGATTCCTTGTCTTTCAAAAGACTCCTTTATTGCAGTCTTAAGAAAAAAAGACGTTCCGCGATATTGAAGAACAGATCTTAAGTTATCACTAACTTGGCTTTGTGATAATTTGTAAAATACATAGGCTTGTGACAGGGAAGATAAATCTGGCGAGTCAAAAAATTTCCAAAAAACCTTACCCAAACGAAGTCTTTTTTTATTTGTTTCAATATTGTCAATGTCTTTATAAAAAATTTTGCTTATGAAACAGAGAACGAGATCTAGGCATATTTGGTATATTTTTTCAATCAAACATTTTTGAAAATAATGAAATTTATTTATTAATCGAACCTTCCTTCTTTTGCAAATTTTCCAAAGATTTTTTGGTGATTCTTCTTTATTTAGTCCGGAAGTGACTTTGATTTTTTCTTTTCTAATTATTTCTATTTGCTTGTTTATTGTGTTTGTTCTATCAAGCATATTTTCGATTTGTTCTTCAAAATTTGGCAAAGCTGTAGATTGAATTTGACTAAATGATTCCTGAATTATCTCATTGCTGATTATAGAATCTTTTTCTTTTTGAGTTTCACTCGATTCATCTACTCTCACCATTTTTTTGGAAACTTGAATCTTTTTGCTAAGCTGTTTTATGTTTTTTATAGCTCGTTTTCTTATAACCTGGATCCATTTTATTAGAACCTTGATCCATTTTATTAGAACCTTGATCCATTTTATTAGAACCTTGATACATTTTCTTAGAACCTTGATACATTTTCTTAGAACTAAAAAATAGCTAATTGAGCTTCTTAGGAAGATCCAAAATGTTTCACCTAATGTTTCACCTATTGGCTTTAGTTCGTTCAAAATGGGCGCAAAAAAACGTTCCAAGGACCGTTCCTCTACCTCATCACCAAACGGAAAGCTAGCTAGTCCCCACCCTAAAGGCATTAGATAAAGAGAGTCTGTCTTGCTTAATTTTTCGGCATCATACGGTGTGTGCCAAGCTTTCAAAGAAAAAGGATGTAAAACTTTGATCTGAAAACCGTCCTCGAACCAATACTCCGGCCAATGCATCCACGGTGTTGCCCCGGATATAGCATTACCGTTATTGTCGGTTACTATATGAACCTCGTTTTGCCAGTCCTCGAAATCCGCAAACCACTCAGTCTTTTGCAATACTAAGAAACGTAAAAAAATATTTTTCACTATTATCAATAAAGGCAATCTAACATATTTTCTCAAAGTTCGTTGCAAAAATAATAAATAACTTCGTATTCCGAGCCCATTGTCAACGTTAGTCTCCCATTCGTCGATTACCGCCCACTGTTTATACTCTTTAGCTGCATCCGATAGCTCCCTGTCCTCTTGCTTCCTCCCTTTTCTCCGCATCGGGAATTTTAGGAATTTTAGGGCGTTTATACCGAAACTTCTTATACTTCTTTTCAGTCTTTCCCCTTCTTTCCTTTCTTTCCTTTCTTTCCCTTTTTCCCCTTTTTTCCTTTCTTTCCCTTTTTCCCTTTTTTTCCTTTCTTTCCTTTCTTTTTCGTCTCTCTTCCTTTTTGTTTTTGCAAGGGGGCCTTTTTTGCTTATTTTGATTTTCACGCTATCTATCAATTTTTGAACAAGGGCCTTCACTTGGCTAAATCTGAAATAAATATCCAGTCTACTTGTTGTGAAGTGATAAAAAAGAGGGGAATGAAAAAAAGGTTCAACCAATCTTAAAGCAATGCGTTTACGCCGTTGGGCGCGCATAGAACCTTTGATTAGACCCGGACGGTAATTGTCCCAGTTCGAAAACTCGTATTTAATAGTCTCATCTCTTTCCTTTTTGGTTGAGCGATGGAAAAGCTCATCCGTATTCAGAATATCTTTCTCAATCTCCTCATCCGTTTTTTCAGTCTTATCCTTTTTTTTAGTCTTTTGATCAATCTCATTCTCCTTTTTTTTAGTCTTTTGATCAATCTCATTCTCCTTTTTTTCAGTCTTTTGATCAATCTCATTCTCCGTTTTTTCCGTCTTTTGATCAATCTCCTTCTCCGTTTTTTCCGTCTTTTGATCAATCTCCTTCTCCGTTTTTTCCGTCTTTTCATCAATCTCCTTCTCCGTTTTTTCCGTCTTTTGATCAATCTCCTTCTCCGTTTTTTCCGTCTTTTGATCAATCTCCTTCTCCGTTTTTTCCGTCTTTTCATCAATCTCCTTCTCCGTTTTTTCCGTCTTTTCATCTTTTTGAGTACCTTTCCTCTTCTTCCTCTTCCTCTTCGACCTTGTTTTCTTCTCACTTAGACTATATTCTTTAATTTTGTATGATAAAATCTCATAGTCATTTTCCTTCTTATCGTCCAACCTCTTAGGAGCGGTTACAGTACTGAATCCTACCTCCTTCTGCAGCTCGCTGATTAATAGAAAGCGCCATCGAGGGACTTTTTTACTAATTTTGTGATCCAAATACAATTTTTGAAGCAGACCGTAGTTTCTTAGCTCTTTCTCATTTTTTTCTTGCTCGTTCCAATCAACTCTTCCGTCCCTTTTACCATGAAATAATTTGGCCAAAGGATTAGAAAAAAATTTGCTTTTTGCTAGTCGTTGAAATAATTTGGCCAAAGGATTAGAAAAAAATTTGCTTTTTGCTAGTCGTTTTTGTTTTTCTAGTAGCCCGAACGTTCTCAGTTCATATTTTGGGGAATGCGGAAGGAAACCTGGAAGAAGGGTATCAATCATGCGATTTATCTCAACGAGTTTTCTAACTCTAGGTACGTAAGGTTGAATAATCTCTCTTTCACGAGATTGAGAAGTTTCGCCGTTTTGTCTTCCACGAGATTTGAAAATGGCCCTCTTTTTTCTCCTACGAGCTTGGGATTTGAAAGTTTGACTTTTTTTTCTTTCACGAGCTTGATATTTTAAATATTTACCATATAAACGCCTTGCAATCTTTTTTCTTCTCCGAGGTTGATTTCTTTTCTTCGATGCATTCTCGAGGGACTCAAAACAGGACTCAAAAAAGTTAAGAACTGGATTCATTGGGATTACACTACTGTCGACTGGAATAACAATGTTAGTAGTTTTGCCTAGTTGAATCGGTTCGCTTGTTTGGATTGGAATTGGACTTTTTTCGATTGGAATTGGACTTTTTTCGATTGGAATTGGAGCAGTGGCAACCTCGGGTGTGTTCAAGTCCAGAGAGGACTTCACCTCTTTGATTCTTCCACGATGGGGCCCATTCAAAAAAGGATCATACTTTGTTGGTAGGCAAATTTTGATAGTTTCATCAGTACAAACCCGAGTCCTTTTGTCGAGTATATCTCGAAAAAGAAATCCCGTGTCTAGAGCCTCCATTCTCTTTTTTAACTCATTATTTAAGTTTTTTTTTTTTTCTTTGTTATTATTAAGCCAATTTTTATCTAGTTCATCAAAGGAGGGTCTTTCTACTGTGGATGAAGATATCCTGATCCTTTTCATCATTTCCTTGAAAAAAGACAAAGCAGGAAGATATGTAAAAGCTATTCTTTCTTTTCCATCGCTTCGGCATGTATCAAAAAAATATTGTGAGGTGCCCTCTTGTACAGCCCCCATAAACAACTTATTTCTTATGTATCGTAATGGACGATCCCATCGGTTAGGCTCGAAAAATGACATCGCAGTTGCTTCAAATGACTCGTCGGATTCAGTGAATTTGTCTTCAACTTTCACTTTATTCAGACCCACATCCCGAGACACCGACTTGTCGGGTTCAGTGAATTCGCCTTCAACTTTCACTTCATTCAGATCCACATCCCGAGACACCGACTTGTCGGGTTCAGTGAATTCGCCTTCAACTTTCACTTCGTCAACTTTCAATTCATTCGGATCCACATCCCGATACACCGACTCGTCGGGGTCAGTGAATCTGCGTTCAACAACTTCATTCAGATCCACATCCCCATAGACTCCCCAGAAATTCAAAGAGTTGTTAGGTACCAATTTTTTGAATTCCCTTTTGAATTCCCTTTTGAATTCCCTTTGTTTTATTTTGTTTTTCGTCATCGGATTATTCACCAACCCGCTGAAAGCGTAAGACTTCTCTACTTGTCTCGTTAGATCGGAGGGTTGGAGTGTTCTTTCGACGGTGCTCTTGAGTTTATACGTTAACATGGGTATCGGCATTCGAGTTGCATAGACGACCGAGGTAATATATAAGAAAATAGTAATTACCCGACCGGTGTTTCGCATTAGCTCTACTAACACCAAGTATTGCACTTCTGACACAAACCACTCACAGTCTCGCACAAGTAACGTAAAGTCGTCCCCAACGTGTTTAGCAAGGTACTGATAAATCTTAGTACTGTACTTATTCCAGTACTTAAGAAATTCTGACACACGTTGGGCCAAAAAGGCCGTAAATGCTTCCCCAAGGTACTTAGTAATGGACTTATTCCATTTTGACACAAGTTGATTCTGAGCGCTCCTCAAACGATACTTGTATATCCAAGCGAATAATCTTTGTAAGAATAAAAGTAAACAAATTTGACCAATTGACCAACCAACAAAACTACCCGTTAGAAAATCCAGCTTGTTCTTGCATCGAAACAGATAAATGTGGCCTAATCTGGCTGACAGTGAACTTGGTAAAATAATCTGGTTGGATAATTGAAAAATGAAACTATTCAGGAAAATGCTGAAAGTGCTGCTGGTACTGATACTAAACGAGGGATGGAAATTGTCAAACAAAAAACAAATCACAAGGTAGGGTAGAAAGAAAGCCGTTATTGCGTGCGGTATACACAATAATCGATGAAGAGGCGCATTATAAATCGATAGGAACCTCACGAGCTGTCCCAGAATCAAACCAGTTATTGCTGCTACCTTCTTCTCAGGCTCTTCGACGAGAAGGAAAAAATAAGAAGGTCTAATCGACAATACAGTTATCAGCCCACAGGCTAGGCCCACGAAAGCTGCCGAATTCAGTATCCTTATGAAAACTGTGAATAATGGTTGAAAGCTCATATTTTCCTCCTATAAATATATTGGTTGTTTTGCGGATGTTGCAAAAAAAAGTGTACTGGACAATTTCGAAGGTTCGTTAGTGAGAACATTAGAGAATGAAAAAGCATGCGTTTTTAAATCTATCTGAATACAATTATTTAGAAGGAAAATAGAATTCTTACTATAAGAGATTTTTATAGTTTTACATAATAGGCAACCTAGGTATTTCTTCATATTTTCTTTCAATTATTCTTTTTCCTCTTCGTAGTCTATTAATAACAAAACGGGTTTCCAATGGACAAAGTCAAAATTCCAACGGCTTTGGCTACTATAACCTTCCCGACCACGATTTTTTCTTTTTTCTAGGGATTTCACCTCGAAATACGAAATTGTATTCTACTAGGTATTATCCTAAGAAATAGAAATTCTAACGAAATAGTGGATTCCATCGTTTCTATGGTTACTTCTTAAACGGTGAGGTCTTCTCTATACACCGGAGCCTTTCACTTTATTTAATGAATATTATTGGTAACTTGTATAGTTCACATTCTTTGGCTCTACCCATGAATTTTCCAGTAACTAGGCCTTTCACAACGAGATCTACATATACAGTAACGGTATTTCATTTTGAGGATTGGCTGGGTAGCTGACCCTCTTAGTCCGTTCTTGCAAGAGGGCGGTCTGTTTTTCAATTTTAACCAAGATTTCCTCCGCTTAATGGATAACCATTTGCTACCAATGGAGAATTCTTAAATTGAGGTGATTGCATTGACACCAATGGAAACCATAAATTTCATACACAATGAAAGGCATAGGATCAATGATACTGGAAAATTTTTCTCTTTCCTTTGTTCTAGCTGATGATCTGAACGAGTCGCACATACACCCTAGTACACGTTCCTCGACGTTGAGGGCATCTCTTAAGAGCGGGGGATTTTGTGACATTTCTGATTGGCTGTCTTGTATTTCTAATAAGTTGGTTAATAGTTGGCATGTTGAATCATATACATAATAGTATGGTTTAGATTTATCCTAACCGGATTACTCCTATACCGGAGTCCTCTTATTAAAGAGGGTCAGTAGGGGTAATCTCAAATCATGGATTTCCTAGACCTCCCAGTCATCCGCTATAGAATCAACAATTCCATAAGTTCGGGCCTCTGTTGGTGTTATATAAGTATGTCTTTTCAGGTCGGCGATTCCCATCGCTATAGACCTGCGCGATCTTTGTGCATAATGGTCAAAGAGATTCACTAATGTATGGAATAAAGAAATAAACGACGTCATCTTTTATAAAAGAAAGAGAAAAGAATAAGAAGAAAATGTTTCTCAAAAAGCATTTACCTAAGTTTCCATTTTTGCAAACTAAAAAGAGGAGTCTATCATTATAGAAAATGGTTTGTTAGTATCGTTGTATACGGAATATTCTTTGATCTATTCGTCAGCCAATTCTCAAAAATGGAGGTTCGTTTCCATTTTCCCTCCGGGGGTCATAATAAAAGAAAGAGTTAATGATACACAATACACAGTAGGATACACCAAATGAAATTCGTCGATCCAAAAGTTTTCGCAAGCGTTCTTGGTCGAAAAATGTGAATGAACTATCCCGCTGAATTCAATTCCTTATACCAAATGACTTCTAAAAAAATAGATTCACTAATGTATGGAATAAAGAAATAAACGACGTCATCTTTTGAGAAGGCAAAGAATTTTTGACCTTCGACGAAAAGGAATCTTCGTCGAAACTGAATCTGCTTCTTCTTCGAAAGAGCTTAGAACCCTTAGAAAAGACAGTAGGGTCTTCTAAAAGTCCTTCCGAAAGTGGAAGCAAAAATTTCAATCTCTTGTTCAGTTTGAAAGACAGATTTGTAAATAGAACAGTGCGCACAGCGCAAAGATTCGTCATTCCCTCTATTGCGATACTTCCGAAGACTCAACTCGATTCGGGGGCCACTTGGGTAAGGAAGGACTGAACGTATTCCATAAATGGGCGACCAGCTGAATCGACTTCGGCGAATTCTGAGATTAGCAGCTCGAACAAGATTGGGAAAGTGCATCCATTGTAAGCCCTAGTTTGAAGGCGTAGAAATCTAGCTTCTAAAGACGTTGTGGAAGGATCGTCTCTCCTTTAGAATCCTGAGTAGATAAAGTGCCCCATTCTTATTGCGTATAGCCTAATCCCCAATGGGTAATGGTTCATCTATGGAATAAATACACGATATTATCTTTTATTCGAAAGGCTTCTTCAGCTTTACCCAATTATATGCTTGACTATAATTCCCGGGAGTCAGTGCTATAGCCTGTTCCAATACTCAGCTTGATCGAACCAAGCCTCAGCAATTTCAGAATCTCTCTGTGGACTGGCCTTTTCTCCCCGGCCAGTATGGGTAATCTCAAATCATGAATTTCCTAGACCTCCCAGTCAGCCGCTATAGAATCAACAATTCCATAAGTTCGGGCCTCTGTTGGTGTCATATAAGTATATTTTTTCAGGTCGGCGATTACCATCGCTATAGACCTGCGCGATCTTTGTGCATAATGTCCTAGGACGTAGTTACGTAATTTTATCACTTCGTCTCCGTCCAGGCCTACGTCAGTCGGGGTGCGATTCTTTGGAAAAACACATTTTGGTTCATGAATCATTACCCTGATGATATAATAAAAGGTTCTTCTAGTTCGCCTGATAAAGGGAAGATAAAAGAAAGAAAGAGAAAAGAATAAGAAGAAAAAAGATAGAATTGAACAACCGTACAGGCATCTTTTGTGCATTGCATACGGCTCTACAATCAAATTGATCCTTACCCTCTATCAAAGAAAGATAAAAATAGGATCTATTAGACCTCGATCAGTAAATGAGAAAATTACCACCCTTCCTTTTGTGGGAGGTCAAAACTACTATGATGGCTCCGTTGCTTTATATATGGATTTCTTTTTTGTCTATGATTAAGCAATCCCAAAGTTGCTTTTTTATTTGATTAAATAAACTAAGGAAAAAAGAATCTTTTTTTTTCACTCGTTCATAACATAAATATTGTTACTAGATCTCCGGTGTGAAAGCAAAAATGTGACGCTGAACTGGACTCCCGATAGATAAGAAAAATCATAAATACCTTTTATCTCATACTACTTTCTCGATACATAATCTAATGCTTTGAAAAAACAATCAAAAACTTTCATATATCGAATTCAAAGTGCCATGCTATTATTACTTATATATATTACTTACTATTCATATTTCATATGGCGAAGGCATAGTCTTCTTTTTTATCTCAAATAAAACCTCATTGGCGCCAAACGTGAGGGAATGCTAGACGTTTGGGTTGTGATCCTCCGGACAGGATGAAAGTGGCCATTGAAGCGACTACTCCCATGCCTAGTGTATGTACATCTGGTCGCACCAGTCGGCTAACATCATGCACAGAGATTCCATACACTACTGATCCACCAGGAGAGTTGATAAATAAAAATTGTTCTTTGGTATTATCCTCTATATTGAGAAATACCATAAGACCCACAATTGTATTCGTGAGCTCCTTATCCAGGTCTTTGAATAAAAAAAGTGCTCTGTCTCGATAAAGTCGTTCGATTAGGGTCAAATTCTATTCCTTAGGAACCGTACAGGCGCCTTTTGACGCATACGGTTCCAAAATTTTGCGAAAAAAATCAATGTATAGATTCCAATCCCCTTTCGGATTTCATAGAATGCTCTTTCGGACTTCTCATTTTGATTCGATTTTCAATAAAGACGAGTAAAGAATTAATGAAACTTATCGAATTCACTTTTCATTGATGTAGTCTTTCATCGAGATCCAATTCAAATCACGATGTCATTTGCTTGTTCCTAAATGGACCTCGTTAATCTGAATCTTTTTAGGTTTATACTCTACTCCGGGTAAAGATCCACCCGCTTTTGATTTGCACATATAGAACAAATACTCCCATTACCACTTCTTTTTTCTCCATTCAGGCATTTCGGCAAATATTCGAGGTCTTCATGCATATTACTCGATTGATTAACAGAACAGTTTCAGATCATTTCTATTTACAAATAAGATTTCTTTCTAACTAGGAATCCGTTTATGATATAAGGAGTAATGGTAGATAGATTACCAATTGGTTTTTTTAAACGGAGCCTGGATACTTCAATTTATTCGTCCAACCAAGCCAACCATAAATTATTCGAACGGCTAATAGTAATTTGAATGCCCCTAAAAAATGTATCTAATTGGACTTCACGCTCCAAATTTTGGATGATTCAATTAATCTTTCTTGGGCGAAATAGAGGATCTCTCAATCGGGGAGAGAACGGGGAAATCCCATATGAGCCAATATATCTGACAAGTCGCACTATAAGTCAACCCAAGGTTCCTCTTCCTCCTCTTCTTCCTCCTCTTCTTCTCCGTCTTTTTCCTTTTTTTTTGTTTCTACTTGATCTACTTCTTCTTCTTGATCTACTACTTCTTGTTCATCTACTTCTTCTTCGTCTATGAATTCTTTTTCTCGTGTGAGGCTTTTGTG